ACAATGTTGCATCAAACTGTTTGTCTTTTTGTAGTTGGATCTCCAAGTTTTTGGAATGCCCCAAATTCTACTTGAGCATCCAAATCTGGATCAATACCAGCAAAAACATCTCTGAAAAGGGTTCTAGAACCATGCCAAATGTGTCCAAAGAAGAAAAGTAGAGCAAACGAAGCATGCCCAAAAGTAAACCAACCTCTTGGACTGCTACGAAAAACACCATCGGATTTCAAAGTAGCACGATCTAATTCAAAAATCTCACCCAATTGAGCCCGTCTAGCATATTTTTTTACAGTTGCGGGATCACTATAACTAACTCCATTGAGTTCACCACCATAAAACTCAACAGTTACACCTACTTGTTCGACACTATATTTAGACTCTGCCCTTCTAAATGGGACGTCGGCTCTAACAATTCCGTCTCCGTCTACCAAAACAACCGGAAATGTTTCAAAAAAAGTAGGCATACGGCGTACAAAAAGTTCACGCCCTTCTTTATTTCTAAAGACGGGGTGTCCTAGCCATCCAACAGCTATTCCATCCCCATTGTCCATTGAACCCGCTCGGAATAACCCCCCCTTTGCTGGATTATTACCAATATAATCATAAAAAGCTAATTTTTCAGGAATTTTAGCCCAAGCTTCTGATAAACTTTGATTTTCAGCTAGTCCAGCACTAACTCTTCGATATATTTCTTGTTGAAAGTATCCCTGATCCCATTGATAACGAGTAGGACCAAATAATTCGATGGGAGTAGTTGCGGAACCATACCACATAGTTCCAGCAACAACAAAAGCTGCAAAAAAGACAGCAGCAATACTACTGGAAAGGACGGTTTCAATATTACCCATACGTAATCCTTTGTATAGACGTTGAGGCGGACGCACACTAAGATGGAATAAGCCCGCTAATATACCCAACGTCCCTGCTGCAATATGATGAGAGGCTATCCCTCCCGGAACAAAAGGGTCAAAACCCTCCACGCCCCACGCCGGGTTTACGGGTTGGACCTTTCCGGTTAGTCCATAAGGGTCGGATACCCATATTCCAGGACCAAATAATCCTGTTACATGAAATGCGCCAAAACCAAAGCAAGCCACTCCTGAAAGAAATAAATGAATTCCAAAAATCTTAGGCAAATCCAAAGAAGGTTTTCCTGTACGTTCATCACAAAAAATTTCTAGATCCCAATATGCCCAATGCCAAATAGCTGCCAAGAAGCATAAGCCAGAAAACACAATATGTGCTGCGGCTACCCCTTCGTAACTCCAAAGACCCGGGTTCGTTATAGTCCCTCCTGTAATATTCCAACCGCCCCATGAGTTGGTTATTCCTAAACGAGTCATGAAAGGTATAACGAACATACCTTGTCTCCACATTGGATCAAGAACAGGGTCGGAGGGATCAAAAACAGCTAATTCATATAGAGCCATCGAACCGGCCCAACCAGCAACCAGAGCGGTATGCATTATATGAACAGAAAGCAAACGACCGGGATCATTCAATACAACAGTATGAACACGATACCAAGGCAAACCCATGGAAATACCCCTTTATCAACGAAAAATAGACACTATGTAACTTTATTGCATTGGAAAAAACTATACTACGGACCCCCCCTTTTTAGGTAATTTTTTCGGAGAAAAGATTAATATTTGTTCTATTCTGTTAGTAATAATGAACAATTCGATTCATAGGAAAAAAGGGAAGCGGATCTATTCTATATCCGATAAGTACCAATACGCAATGGGGGTGAATCCTATTTTATATGAACCAAGATAGCTATTGTTGTTCATCATTCAGAAGCCCATTCGTAAAAAATTGACTTTATTTTTATTCATTCTCTCTTACTTTACTTTTATTTTATATTTTTTTTTAGCTTATTCAACTTATGTATTAAATATGATTCATTTAAATATGATTAATAAAGTAGGAAAAAAGGATAATATTATTAAAAAAAGAAACCCCAGTCTTACGTTTCCACATCAAAGTGAAATAGAGAACTTAATTCTCTTTTTTTTTCATTTCATGCCTATTGGCGTTCCAAAAGTACCTTTTCGAAGTCCTGGAGAAGGAGATACATCTTGGGTTGACATATAGTGCGACTTGTCAGATATATTGGGCTATATGGGATTTTCCCATTTTCTCCCTCGATCGAGATATCCTCTGTTTCGCCCAAAAAGATTGATTTAATTATCAAAAATTTGTAATGCGAAGCGCAAAAAATAAAGTGGAATTAAATGCAGGGAGTATTTAGATTGATATTAGATTATCCAAAATTTTTATGGTTTACGTGATCGGACTAATAAAATGAAGTATCCAGGCTCCGTTTAGCAAAAACCCAATTGATAATTAATATATAATATTTTTTTAATTACTACTTGTTATGATATGCAAAATTATGATAAAATTTTATATTAAAAAATACAAAAAATTTAAACAGGGTGATCTAAAACTGTTGATCAAATCAAATAATATAATTCAAAATTTGGTGACTATTTGACAGAAGACATGTGAAAGAAATGAATTTAAAAACAAAAGAATGAGTAGTAAAAAAAAGACGCGGTATTTGGTTCATTTGTCCTATATGTGCAAATAAAAATCGGGCAAATTTTTCCTTTTACTCGGGGTAGAGCATAAACCTAAAAAATGGAATAAAAAAAGGAAGAAGCCCGTTCAGGAACAAGAAAAAACCATCGCCATTTCAACTGAATATCGATGAAAAAAAATATCAATGAATCAAGTTAGTCTGATAGGCTTAATCAATCGTTTTATTATTTTATTTTAGGATTATAATATCTAATAAAAGAGGCAAAAACGTATTTTTTCTTTTACTTTTAAAAAGGGAGCAAGCCCTTACCTTAAAAGTTACAAAGAAAAGCCTTCTATGAAAAAAGGGGGTTGGAATCGACACATTGATTTTTTCACAATTTTTATTGAACCGTATACATCAAAAGGTGCCTGTACGGCTCCTAAGGAATAAAATTTTATCCTAATCAACCGACTTTATCGAGAAAGATTATTTTTTTTAGGCCAAGAAGTTGATACCGAAATCTCGAATCAACTTATTAGTCTTATGATATATCTCAGTATAGAAAAGGATACCAAAGATCTTTATTTGTTTATAAACTCTCCTGGCGGATGGGTTATATCTGGAATGGCTATTTATGATACTATGCAATTTGTGCGACCCGATGTACAGACAATATGCATGGGATTGGCCGCTTCAATAGCATCCTTTATCCTAGTCGGAGGGGCAATTACCAAACGTATAGCATTCCCTCACGCTTGGCGCCAATGAGTTTTTTTTTTATTTTAGAGAAAAAATACTATGCCTTCGCCACCAGAAATATGAATTAGTTAAGTAATAATAGCATGGCACTTCGAATTCGATATGAAATTTTTGAGATTAAAAAAATTTTTAGATTATATATTGAAAGAGTAGTATGAGATAAGGAAGGGGTATTTCAAATGATATCTTACCTATTCGGGCACATCTCAGCGTCACAAACTTTGTTTTCACACCGGAAGCTTATTTACAAAATTTATATTAAAAAAGACACTTTGGGATTGCTGAATCATAGACGAATCAAAAAAATGATATATAAAGCAACGGAACCATCATAGTATTTTTTTTACTCCTACAAAAAAGAAGGATGGTAATTGGATCATTTATGGATCTGCGTATAATACAACCTATATTTTCTTTTCGTTCGCCGAAAAGAAAGGGTCAAAAAAACGTAAATTCCATTGTGGAGCCGTATGCAATGCACAAAAAAAGCCTGTACGGTTTTTCAATTTTCTCTGCTTTTTTGGTTATCTCGCCTCGTTCTGCGAAATAGAAGAACCTTTTCTATTCTATCATCAGGGTAATGATCCATCAACCCGCTAGTTCGTTTTATGAGGCACAAACGGGAGAATTTATCTTGGAAGCGGAAGAACTACTAAAACTTCGCGAAACCATCACAAGGGTTTATGTACAAAGAACGGGCAAACCTATATGGGTTGTATCCGAAGACATGGAAAGGGATGTTTTTATGTCAGCAACAGAAGCCCAAGCTCATGGAATTGTTGATCTTGTAGCGGTTCAATAAAAAATAAGAGCGATTTCATGCAAATCTACAATTTATAATTTGATATCTTTTTATATTAAAGGTGTAGTTTCATATTCTCTTCAATATATATTTTTTTTATATTGAAGAGAATCTTGAAGAGAAGTAATTCAGAATTAGCCGGTTAGAACCAATCTAAACCAGCCCATTCATTATTTATATGATTCCGTATGCCAACCATTAAACAACTTATTAGAAATACAAGACAGCCAATCCGAAATGTCACGAAATCCCCAGCGCTTCGGGGATGCCCTCAGCGACGAGGAACATGTACTCGGGTGTATGTGCGACTCGTTTAGTTAGATCATAGACTGAGACTGAGACACAAAAAGGAAATTATTTTTTAAATATCAAGGATCAGTACCTTTGAATAAAATATAATGTAGGAACTCGATTCATTATTTAAAAAAGATAGATCGCTCATATCTTCTATTGTGTCTGAAACTTATGGTTTACATTGGTGCAAATCCAATCAACTCCATTTTTTAGAAAACCCCCAATGATAACAAATGGTTATCCATTAAGCGGGGGAAATTACATTTTTTATTAAAAAGATTCCACTCTTGAAAGAAAAGAACGGACTAACAGGGTAAACGACCAAATCAAATTTTAAAATGAAATACCGTTACTGTATAAAGTGGATCTCATTGTGAAAGACCTATTACTGGAATATTCATGGGGTAGAGCCAAAGAATGTGAATTGTACAAGTTACCAATAGTATTGATTAATTAAAAGAAGGAGCTCCGGTGTATAGAGAGGACCTCACCGTTTTAGAAGTAACCATAGAAACGATGGAACCCACTATTTATCCATTTATATTTACTACTTTTTGTAGTTATTCTTTTTTTTTTTTAAGTATCAAGGCAATTTCTCCTTTAAAAGCAAAGGAAAATACCTAGCAAAAAATAGTGGTGGGGAAGGTTAGAGTAGCAAAAGCCATTGGAATTTTTTTTTATACATTGGAATAATTCGTGTGGTTATTAATAGACTAGTAAAGGGGAAAAGAATAACTAAAAAAAGAATTAGTTATTCATCAAAGTTTGATTTATTCAATGACTAGAATTAAACGCGGATATATAGCTCGGAGGCGCAGAACAAAACTTCGTTTATTTGCATCAAGCTTTCGAGGGGCTCATTCACGACTTACACGAACTATGACTCAACAGAGAATAAGAGCTTTAGTTTCGGCTCATCGGGATAGGGGTAAAAGAAAAAGAGATTTTCGTCGTTTATGGATAACTCGAATAAATGCCGTAATTCACGAAACGGGGGTATTCTATAGTTATAACCGATTCATACACAATCTGTACAAGAAGCAATTACTTCTTAATCGGAAAATACTTGCACAAATAGCTCTATTAAATAGGAGTTGTCTTTATACGATTTCGAATGAGATCAAAAAATAAGGGGGTTGGAGGAAACCCACTAAAATATTGGAAATAGAGTTCTAAGGAGAATGAGCTCGGGAAGGTAGAGTAGAAATTAGTATTATAAAAAACAAAACGAGGGTATATAGTCGCTAAAAAAAGAGTTTTTCTTTTTATTTTCGACGATTCTTTTCTTTTGTTTTTTATGACAGACACAGACGTAACAATCAAATTTTGATTCTTGATTGGATTTTTCGAACAAAAAATTAATCTCTTTTTTAATTCCTTCACATTGGAATTGTTATTCAATTGAAGAATAAGTCTATTTTTTTCTGGTTCTAAGGCTAGTAGTTCTAGGGGTCGACTCACTTCTTTCAAATTGTTTCTGATTATTAAGAAAAGGTAACAAAGATAAAATACGAGCTTGTTTTATAGCAATAGTAATTAATCGTTGTTGTTTTAAAGTCACTCTATTCACCCGTCTAGATAATATTTTGCCTTGTTCACTAATAAATCGACTAATTAAACTCATGTTTCTATAATCAATTCGATCCCCCGATTGGATCGGGGGCAAACGCCTACGAAAAGATCGCTTGGATTTAGTAAAAAGTCGCTTAGATTTATTCATAATTTTGTTATTCCTTATCTCTAAAATCCTATTTTGATCGGATCAAAATAAAAACGATTTCTATTCTATTATAGGATAGAGTTTCTATATAGAATTAAGAATATAGGATTAGATTTATTTCTATTGATTTATTTGTTTATTTATTTATATATGTAATATATATAGATACTATCATTATTCCTGTTCTTAAAATAACAGTTGACATACAAGCACTCAATTTTATCTATTTCTTTATTTCCCCGTGAATTGTATGTTTATAACAATAGGGACAGAATTTTCTCAATTCCAATCGACTAGGGGTGTTATGCCGATTCTTTTGAGTAATATATCTGGAAATTCCCGCCGATTCTTTCTTAATATCATTTCGAACACAACAGGTACATTCCAAAATAATTGTTACTCGAACATCTTTACCCTTGGCCATGAAACCTCCTTTGGATTTATGATTCACCCCAATCTTCTATTTTAATTTTAGGATCCAGAAAGAACAAGAACAAAAAAAATAGAAGCTGTTAACTAAAAAAAATTCGGAAATATTTTGTTGCAATGAATATTAAATTATTTAGTAATTAAAGAAAAATAAAATAATAAGCAATACAATGATTTTTTGAAAACTATATTTAAAATCTTTGTACAGTATTTTTTTAAGTATCTCGTAGGATACTATTTCCCTAGCAACACCTTTTTTTCGTTCTATTAATAAATCCTGAACCCACCTTTTTCTAATTGATTCTAAAAAAAAAATTAGAAAAAAAAAAGGTGGGGGGGATAATTAGTCCCAGATCGTTGATTGTATCTCTAAATTTTTTCACCCCTTCTGATGTTAATAACTATAATTAAAAAAAGGGAAATGTTAATGCATCTGGAAATAAACGATTAATCTCTATTAATAAACCTGCTAATGAAACGAACCATAGAGTACTTAGTACCGGCGCTACGGAAAGATATGTTTTTAGATCTCGCATTTGAAATCCTCCTTCTTTCTTCTTTATTGTATTACATTATATATAGTAATATATATAACTACAGATGTACATGTAGTTACGAAGTTCTTGTATACGTAACCCCTTAAAATTAGAATTGAAATATTGTCTACTAGAACGATCTTATAGATTCCATTTTCAAATGGAAACGCCTTTTATATAAAATTTCAATTTTTAGAATTTTCGTAAAAAAAGTAAATTTTTAATTATATGTTTGTTATCTGATATGAGAAAAAAAAATAAGAAATTAATTTGATATACCAATAAAAAATAAGAAGGATGTGGAAAACAAGGCAGGAATTCTCTACAATGACACTGTAAACCAATTGAAAGGGATGTAGCGCAGCTTGGTAGCGCGTTTGTTTTGGGTACAAAATGTCACGGGTTCAAATCCTGTCATCCCTACCTATTA